ACCAAAAAATTTTTCCATGGGCCTACAAGAAGATGAAAAAATACGGAATTGTATTAAGAACTATGTACAAAAAAATAAGAGAATATCCTCAGGTTTTGAAGGAATTGCTCATATAGGGATTCAAAAAAGAATAGATTTTATTCAGGTCATAATCTATATTGGATTTCCCAATTTATTATTAGAAGGACGAACAGGGGGAGTCGAAGAATTAAAGATGAATGTACAAAAAGAGTTTCGTTCTGTAAACCGGAGACTCAACATTGCTATCACAAGAATTGAAAAGCCTTATGGACAACCTAATATTCTTGCAGAATATATAGCTTTACAATTAAAAAATAGAGTTTCGTTTCGAAAGGCAATGAAGAAAGCTATTGAATTAACTGAACAAACGGATACAAAAGGAATTCAAGTACAAATCGCAGGGCGTATCGACGGAAAAGAGATTGCACGTGTCGAATGGATCAGAGAAGGTAGGGTTCCTTTACAAACAATTCGGGCTAAAATTGATCACTGTTCCCATACAATTAGAACTATCTATGGAGTCTTAGGCATAAAGATTTGGGTATTTGTAAACCAAGAATAAGAATAATGGACCTTTACTTATCTCGCCATTCTGCTGAGCAATAGAAAAAATTTATAAACTTTCTTCTTTATTTTTTTGAATAAAAATTAGATTTACTCTTTAATTTAGGTTTCGTATAATTGCTATGCTTAGTGTGTGACTCGTTAGTTTTAGTTTTTTATTTAGAGTTGAGATTACAAAAAAAAGATGACCCCACTATAAACTTAGTAACGATCAAAACTAAAAAAACTAAAAACTAATAACCAACTTATTGCTTCGTATTGTCGAGATCCCAAGAAACAGTCACTATATGACTGAATCGATCATATAGTTATAGCAACTGAAATTTTTTTCATAAAAAAAAATCTAATTATAAATTCTTAAAAAAAAAAAAAAAAAAGGGATGTGGAAAAATGAAAGGATGATAGAAAGAGAGAATAAAGATCTCAATGATATATGATTCCAATATGTATGGTTTATGAAAAATCACCCCATAAAAAAAGGCAGTGTGATAAAGCATCAACATCAATATACAATAAATATAATAAATATACAAAATCAATATACAACATTCATATTTTTTATATTTTATATTATTTTATATTTATAATTTATAAATATTTATAAATATTTATAATTTCATAATTTAAAAAATATTTATTATTTTAAATATTAATAGAATGATCTTGTAGTTCCTATGGGGTGGAGACGATGGGGTCAATCCATGGATTTTTTTTATAATAATCAAGAATCTAAATATAAATAATTACTAAATAATAATAATCTAATCAATAATCAATATAGATAATATAGAGATTATCTATCTAATAAGCTAATAAGATAGATAAATAAATAATAAGATAGAATAAGTATATAAATAATAGAAATATAGATGAATAATTGAATCGAGCTTCGGGTTAAGAAAACTGAGGAGATTGACTCGGAAACAAATAACTGATTTCTGTTGGGAGCTCCATTGCAGAGTTCAGGCCTAAGCATTAATGGAGAAGCTATGGGAACGATGGAATCTGTGACTACATAGGATTTGATTGAAAAAGAATCAATCCTAATGATTCATTGGGTAGGATGGCGGAATGAACCAAGAATAACATAGATTTCTTCTGAATAGTCATAAAATGACCCTACAAATAAAAGAGAAAAGAGTCAATATTCGCCCGCGTACCCTTTTGTTTTATATTTTTTATTTTTATATTTATTTTTTTTATTTAAATTTATATTTCATTTATTTTTCATTTATTGGATGACTTTTTGGGTGATTCAATATGAGGTAAAATTAAATACTTTAGAAAATTTTTTAAAAGTAAAAGAAATAAGCATTATCCATAAACAAACACGTCTAGTGATTCGCGAGGAGCTGGATGAGAAGAAACTCTCATGTCCGGTTCTGCAGTAGAGATGGAATTTAGAAACAACCATCAACTATGACCCAAAAAGAACCAGATTTCGTAAACAACATAGAGGTAGAATGAAGGGAATATCTTGCCGAGGCAATTATATTTGTTTCGGAAGATATGCTCTTCAGGCACTTGAACCTGCTTGGATCACAGCTAGACAAATAGAAGCAGGGCGAAGATCAATGACACGATATGCACGTCGTGGTGGAAAGGTATGGGTACGTATCTTTCCCGACAAACCTGTTACAGTAAGACCTATGGAAACGCGTATGGGTTCGGGGAAGGGATCCCCCGAATATTGGGTATCCGTTGTTAAACCGGGCCGAATACTTTATGAAATAAGTGGAGTATCAGAAACTGTAGCCAAAGCAGCTATGAAAATAACTGCATGCAAAATGCCTATACGAACTCAATTTGTTATTTCAGGATCAGGATAGGTAAACAAAAGTAAGTAAAGGTGTATTGAGAATGAAAAAACAAACGCGGATTTCTTTATCTCTGGACAAACAATATTTCTTTTTTCCCTTGTCCCTTGCATTGAAATAAGAGATCAAAAAAAAAAAAATGATATGATTCAACCTCAGACCCTTTTAAATGTAGCGGATAACAGCGGAGCTCGAGAGTTGATGTGTATTCGAATCATAGGAACTGGTAATCAACGATATGCTCATATTGGCGATGTTATTGTTGCTGTAATCAAAGAAGCAGTGCCCAACATGCCTCTAGAAAGATCAGAAGTAATTAGAGCTGTGATTGTACGCACGTGTAAAGAACTCAAACGTGATAATGGCATGATAATACGATATGATGACAATGCAGCGGTTATCATTGATAAAGAAGGAAATCCAAAAGGAACTAGAATTTTTGGTGCGATTGCTCGGGAATTGAGACAGTTGAATTTTACTAAAATAGTTTCATTAGCACCCGAAGTCTTATACTTCTAAATCAGACTAGTAGGTTAAAATAGGACATACTTTTTTTATATTTCTATTCTCTATTCTATATATATATATTATAGATTATTATAATTATTATATTTATTATATTATATTAATATATTAATTTATATATTAATATTAATTTATTTTATTAATTAAAATTAATTAATTATTATTATATTAATTATTATTTAATTATTATTATTATTTAATTATTATTATTCGACTATTTATATTTTATATTTTTATATATTAAATTATACTATTTCATAGTATATTCATTCCTATTTTTATTTCTATTTATATCATAGTATAGATATAGAATAGAATATATAATTCTAGAATAGAATATATAATTCTAGAATTTAAATTCTATTAATTCGAATATCTGAAATAGATCCAATTAATAGATCGTGTCTCATACATATACTTTTAATTAAAAGAAATTATAATTTATTTAATAATAAATTTAATAATAAAAAAAAAATTCAATAAATCAATAAAAAAGAAAAAAATTAAACTAAAACAAAAAAAGCATGTTGATTATATCAAAAATGAGGAGGCACCAATAACTATAATTCGTCATGGGTAGGGACATTATTGCCGATATAATAACTTCTATAAGAAATGCTGACATGGATAAAAAGGGAAGGGTTCAAATAGCATCTACTAATATCACTAAAAATATTGTTAAAATACTTTTACGAGAACGTTTTATTGAAAACGTTCGAAAACATCAAGAAAGTAAAAAAAAATTCTTGGTTTTAACCTTACGACATAGAAAGACTAGGAAAGGGAATAAAATTATTTTAAAGCGTATCAGCCGACCCGGTCTACGAATTTATTCCAACTATCAACGAATTCCTAAGATTTTAGGCGGAATGGGGATTATAATTCTTTCTACTGCTCGAGGTATAATGACAGATCGAGAAGCTCGACTAGAAAAAATTGGAGGAGAAATTTTGTGTTATATATGGTGATTCTCCTGCGGTAACTTAATACTCTCTCGAATTTACTATTTATCTATTTGTAAAATAGAGAGGAGAAGTGAATTATAGAATTATAGAACTCTTCCTCTAGTAGTTGATACTTAAATAGTAGTTGATACTTAAAGGGGGTTATCTGAAATGATTGATACTTAAAGGGGGTTATCTGAAATGAAAGAACAAAAACTGATTCATGAGGGTTTAATTACTGAGTCACTTTCCAACGGTATGTTTCGAGTTCGATTAGATAATCAAGATCTAATTCTAGGTTATATTTCAGGGAGAATCCGACGCAGTTTTATACGTATACTACCCGGAGATAGAGTAAAAATAGAAATGAGTCGTTATGATTCAACCAGGGGACGCATAATTTATAGACTTCGAAAAAAAGATTCGAACGATTAGATCATTCTTTTAAACATCCCTCTCGTAGGGGTATAATTCGAAAAAAAAAACTAATTTTTGTTTCCAAAAAAATAGATTCAGAATGAAGGTAAGGAATAAAAAATATGAAAATAAGGGCTTCTGTTCGTAAAATTTGTGAAAAATGTCGACTGATCCGTAGGCGCGGGCGAATTATAGTAATTTGTTCCAATCCGAGACATAAACAGAGACAGGGATAATTCTTCTCAAGTTCTAAATAAAGAACTTTCTAAAAGAAAAAACCCATGTACATGGAAAAAGAAAGAAAAAAGAATCAGTTTTCATATAAAATGGATATTCCGCGTATCTTTCTGTATATTTCTGATTCTTCCTTTTTTTTTTATTCTTATGAATATGAGATAATAAAATATGACAAAACCTATAGCAAAAATTGGTTTACGTAAGAATGCACGTATTGGTTCACATAAGAATGAACGTCGAATACCGAAAGGAGTTATTCATGTTCAAGCGAGTTTCAACAATACTATTGTAACTGTTACAGACGTACGAGGTCGGGTAGTTTCTTGGGCTTCCGCGGGGACTTCTGGATTCAGAGGCACAAGAAAAGGAACACCTTATGCTGCTCAAGCAGCAGCACTCAACGCTATTCGTACAGTAGTGGATCAGGGTATGCAACGAGCAGAAGTTATGATAAAGGGTCCAGGTCTCGGAAGAGATGCGGCATTACGAGCCATTCGGAGAAGCGGAATACTATTAAGTTTCGTACGTGATGTAACACCCATGCCACATAATGGATGTCGCCCCCCTAAAAAAAGACGTGTGTAGAAATAAGAATTCAAGAGATTCCAAGAAAAATAAATGAGTCAATGATCCGATCCAATAATCATAAAGAAAATAAAAATAATAGTATGGTTCTAGAAGAAGTAGCAGGATCCACTCGAACACTACAGTGGAAATGTGTTGAATCAAGAGTAGACAGCAAGCGCCTTTATTATGGTCGTTTCGTTCTGTCCCCGCTTATGAAAGGTCAAGCCGATACCGTAGGTATTGCCATGCGAAGGGCTTTACTTGGCGAAATAGAAGGAACATTTATCACACGTGCAACATCTGAGAATGTGCTGCACGAATATTCTACGATAGTAGGTATTGAAGAATCAGTACATGATATTTTAATAAATTTGAAGGAAATTGTATTGAAAAGTAATCTCTATGGAGTTAGGGACGCATCCATTTGCGTCAGAGGTCCAAAATACATAACCGCTCAAGATATCATCTCACCACCTTCTGTAGAAATCGTTGACACGACACAGCATATAGCTAACCTGACAGAACCAATTGATTTGTGTATTGAATTACAAATCAAGAGAAATCGCGGATATCATATGAAATCTACAAACGAATCTCACGATGGAAGTTATCCTATAGATACTGTATCCATGCCTGTTCTAAATGCGAATCATAGTATTCATTCTTACGGGAATGGGAATGAAAAACAAGAAATACTCTTTCTAGAAGTATGGACGAATGGAAGTTTAACTCCTAAAGAAGCACTTTATGAAGCTTCTCGTAATTTGATTGATTTATTGATTCCCTTTCTACATGCAGAAAAAAAGGACATGATTTTCGAGGAAAATGAAAACAGATCGAATCTACCCCCTTTTTCCTTTCAAGACAAATTCACTGATTTAAAGAAAAACAAAAAACGAATTCCATTAACATGTATTTTTATTGACCAATCAGAATTGCCTTCCAGGGCCTATAATTGTCTCAAAAGGTCCAATATACATACATTATTGGACCTTTTGAGTCATAGTCAAGAGGATCTTATGAAAATGGAATATTTTCGCATAGAAGATGTAAAACAGATATTGGGCACTCTACAGAAGCATTTTTCAATCAATTTACCTAAGAAAAAGTGTTAATTTTAAATCCGTTGGAATTATAAAATTTTTTAGTTTTTATAAAGAAAAAAGAATAGAATGAGTTTTGAATCTACGGCACGATCCATATATTTGCGGATATAGATCATAAATAAGATTATAAAATTGATTGATGTATCTAGGGAAGATCCAGAATGGGATCTTCCTTAGATACCTATGTCCTGGCATTTCACGGTTTAATCAATTTTAAAAAGACCTAAAGTTAGGGATTTCTCAATAGGCAATGTTGCTCCAATACCTAACCAAAGAGCTACTGCAGTACCGATCAAAAAGACTGTTGTAGCTACTGGACGACGAAATGGATTTTGGAATTTATTGACATTCTCCAAAAAGGGTACTGTCAATAATCCTATTGGTACTGAAACCATTAAAAGAACACCCAATAACTTATTTGGTACTGTACGAAGTATTTGAAATACGGGAAAGAAGTACCATTCGGGTAATATTTCCAACGGGGTTGCAAATGGATCTGCCGGTTCACCAATCATTGATGGCTCTAGAACTGCTAAGCCCACATTACATGCAATAGTGCCTAGAATTACTACTGGAAAAATATATAAAAGATCATTGGGCCATGCAGGTTCTCCATAATAATTATGCCCCATACCCTTAGCCAATTTAGCTCTTAATACAGGATCGTTCAAATCAGGTTTCTTTGTTATTTGGATAGGTGAATTCTTAAGGATCCATCCCCCAAAAGAACCGGACATGATAATTTTTTATCATCCGGCTCGAGCACAAGAATCAAAAGAATGACAGAAATAGATCCATAGAACATAAATGGGTACATAGAGAATCTATATTTCATATCATACATATCTACATATACAATGTGGAATGACTCTATGTAAGAAAAGATTTATGAAATTCCATTTCCCCGGGTTGCAACGATTCATTGCTCATTGCAAAGAATTCAGTTCTGGCAAAGAAATGCTCCATATCCAAGCAGGCTTACAAATTCGATAATGATCAAGTGCTTTTTGGATTATCTCATGTCTTTTGTTTGCTATTTATCCCCACAAAATCTCGATTTTCTTACATACAACAATACAAAGTTTTTACTTATTATTAATAAAGTCTAATCTCTGTTCTTCTTTAGATCCCTTATTTCACTCCGATAGTATTATAGATCAGGGTCGATGCAAAGGAAATGAATGCATATCCATACTATAATTAGATTACTATCAAATCAAATTAATCAAATAAATACTATCTATCTAATCTAATATCTAATTACTAATAAATTAATAAATTATAATTTTATAATTATAATAAAAAAATCAAACAAAGTGGAATAGATAGAACATTGGATCATGCCACATCACTTATTCTAGGGATCTTACGGAGCCTGTTCATGCATAACATGATTAGGGTATAATCATAGAAAAGATTCTCCTCAAGCGAACCGGCCTATCCTATGCTACATAAGGGGATTGACGTGATGGTTGGATGCAGAGACACATTGGGTTGTGAATTCCAACGTGGCGGAAAAAATCATATATCCGCATGGAACAATCAATAGTTCAAGTCACACACTCCCATAATCCATCCTCTTTTAGTAAAATATACTTCAACTATTCGTAACAATACAATACTTCAAAGTTGAAGAGAAGTATCCAAATAACATGCCTTAATTTTTCAATAATCCATATTTGTTTTGTAGCAATTAAATATTTTTGTTCCTCCCCTATATGATAAATTACAAATATATATGATCTGCCTTTTCTATAAAGGACCTGAAATGCCTTGCTTACGTATCATTGGGAAGTGCATTAACATAAATACGGCAGTAAGAAGAGGTAATACAAAAGTATGTAAACTATAAAAACGAGTCAAAGTAGATTGGCCCACACTAGCGCTTCCACGTAATAATTCTACCAGGGACGATCCTATTATAGGAATAGCTTCAGGCACGCCTGTTACGATTTTTACTGCCCAATAGCCAATTTGGTCCCGAGGTAAAGAATAACCAGTTACGCCAAAAGATGCGGTCAATACAGCCAGAACCACCCCCGTAACCCAAGTTAATTCGCGGGGTTTTTTAAACCCACCCGTAAGATACACACGAAATACGTGCAAGATCATCATTAGAACCATCATACTTGCTGACCATCGATGAACTGATCGAATTAACCAACCAAAATTGGCCTCAGTCATTATGTATTGAACAGAGGAAAAAGCCTCTGTAACAGTTGGACGATAGTAAAAAGTCATAGCAAAACCCGTAGCCACTTGTACTAAAAAACAAGTAAGCGTAATTCCGCCTAGACAATAAAATATGTTGACATGAGGAGGAACATATTTACTAGTTATATCATCTGCAATCGCTTGAATCTCGAGACGTTCTTCGAACCAATCATATACTTTATTGAGATAGGTAACCCAAGAAGGACTCCCCCTCTGAGAGCCACATATGAGAATTTCATCTCGTACGGCTCAAGCCGAAACACACAAATACTGGTTTCAATGGATATGGAATAGATAGTTCAAAACTTCTTGGGTCTTAGCCACGTCACTCTATTTGACCCAAAGATACGAAGTAAGAATAAGAAAAATCCGGAATCTCTTCTTTGTGATGATAATGCCAAGAAATACAATCTCAAGTTGGCTCCTCCATCTTTCTTTATGTTAATTATAACAGGCCTCTTGAATCTTCTCTTACCTATCTTTTTTTTTTACTTTATTTGATATTATTTGATAAGAATTCTCTTGTTGAGACCCTATGAATCAATTGAAACCTCAGATTCATACTAGAACCACGATGATTTAAGAAAGCAAAAGCTAAACTAAAAGTTTCTCTGAGTAAAAACCATTTGATCATCACTTATTCAATGAATGTAATGACTCAATAAAATCTATATCTATAGCTATAGAAAGAGTTTTCTTTTGGTCAAAACTGAAAGGAAAAATTTGTTTGATTTTGAAAAGGCCTATTTCCATCCGCTTGCGAGGTCTGAAGAATAGGTATGAATCATAGTTCATATATTTCTTCAAATATTTCTTTTATTGATCTATTTTATATAGTCCGTGCTCCAGAAACTAGAATAAATATCTGACGAAGTGGAATCATCTTGATAGAGATGACAGGTACATTCTCTGTATTATCAATAGGATCAATTATAACAAGTCACACGCTCATATTCCGGAAATGCAATATTGAAACAAATAAATTTCACGATCGAACTACCAGAATAGTCTATAAATACAAGTCTTAAGCAATCTTAAGTTGAAGTATTAAGTAAGTTTAAGTAAAATAATCCTTTTTTATTGATTTATTGAAAAATAAGGACTTCCCGTTTTTATAAACTTTTATAAATTAATTCATTGAAATTCCGTCCAGTAAAATGGAAGAATTATAAATTTCCAAAATAATAGATAAAAATATTGCAAATAGAGCCATTGCAACCCCCATAAGTGGTGTAGTCCCCCATCCTGGAGCTACTTTTCCATATTCCGAATTCAATGGTTTCAATAAATTCCCTACGTTAGTTCGTCTTGGCCCAGATCTAGAACTACTCTCAACGGTTTTTGTAGCCATAAATCCTCTTTCATCATGAGTTGAAATCTGTTGACTTTGTATATCCTTCCGTTTTAGTTGTAAATAAACGACATTGTGGTGATCCATTGTGATCTTTAAATTATCGAAAAATGGAAACAGCAACCCTAGTCGCCATCTCCATATCCGGTTTACTTGTAAGCTTTACTGGGTACGCCTTATATACCGCTTTTGGGCAACCCTCGCAAAAATTAAGAGATCCCTTCGAAGAACATGGGG